TTCATACACAGCATCTCTTTCTTTTATCAAAGGTTCCACCAATTGATATGTTTCCACAAATAATTTAAATTCAATTTCGTGATCCGTATCTTCAATTTTTGGAAATTTATGAAACTCTTCTGTCAAGCCCTGATTAATGAACCTACAAAATCCCTCAAATTGTATCTGGCTAAATCCAGGTATTGTGGACATTTCCTCATTTCCATTACAGAGCATCTTAATCTTAAGTTTCCTGTTTATCGAAAAAATCCCATTATTGGCTCATCCTTCGTCGAACCATAATCATATGGATCGATCTAGCAATGATGGAATATATATCCTGTTTACTGAATCACATGAAATTTTAGCCAACCTTATCCATATTTATAGACTTCATACCTATGAACAGAGACGGAACAGAAGAATAAAGAAAATTTTCGCTGCAAATTTGAATTTACGACAAATACAAATGGAAATGGATTGATAAAGCACTTATCTTCTGGAAACAAAATTATGCCACTTAGACTTATGGTATGGAGTCTTGTATAGTATAGAATAGCCAAATTAATCCAATTTCTACCTATTATGATATTACAATTGGATTGGTTACCAAAAAAGATTCAGAATTTAATCTGCTCTCTGTGAATGAGATAAAGACAAAATAATATAAATATAATTAGGAGCAGTATAGAATTTACTTTTATTTTAACACTTAATATTCAAAAAAAGATTCGCAGCTTCTTTTTGTTTTTTTGTTTTGGTAGTAGAATTTATAGAATATGGTTGAAGCAGGTAATAGTAATTGTATTTATCAAATACATACCAATATAGTTATCTGTATATTCTCACTTTTATGGTAATTTCCTGTGGAGCAACATGGGTCGTGCTATATCATAATTTATCTTTTCTATTCCATATATTCAATGAAAAATGAAAGCACAACAATTCCCTATAGAAAAATATGTAGATAAAATACCTGACTTGTATCCGTGTAACAATTTCTGTTCTAGGGTTTACATATATATATAATTTTTGTTATAATTGCAAAAAGATTGATTATTGAAAATAATTGATACCGATCGGTTGTAAATCGTTTTTATTTTCTTATATCATTAAAGAAAATGGGAGATATAAATTTAAAAACCGCTCATTCGATTAATTCAAAGTAAATAATTAAGTAAATGGTTAAGAATTTGTCATCATTTTCTTTTCTAAAGAAAAGAAAAGTTTTTAATTGGTATATATATATTGAGATACATTCAATTGAAGAAAATGATATCAACCGGATCCCATAAAAAAAGAAAGCGTAATTTCCTTTTGAAATTTAGAATAAGTACAGCAAGATTCAAGATATAAATCAAATAAAAAAAGGTTCGGCAGTCTCCCCTACAAAATTAGAAATAGGTAAAGTGTGTAGGATATTTATATCCTTTTTGTATCGTTTTGGCGACATGGCCAAGTGGTAAGGCGGGGGACTGCAAATCCTTTATTCCCCAGTTCAAATCTGGGTGTCGCCTGATCAGCTCAATAATCAATAAAAGACTTGGGATTTCTGAGAACTTAAAAAATAAGGGTTATTTTATACCTACCGGTATCGGTTTTGGCTACACCTGAAATCCTTATTTTTTATTTTTTAAGGTTTATGGAACCCACGAGTTCTTCAAGTACAAGTATCGACAAGATTTACTAACCCCCCATCTCTGCTTCTATTGGCCAAGAATTCATTAAGTTATATTTAGATCAGAAATCTCAATTATTAAAGGATTCCTAATTTTCATCGCTTCATAGTTTTGAAAGGAACTGAAGATACTTTTATTAGGTAGTAGGTAGGGGTATTCCACTGATATTTACTAAGAATGTGTATTGTATTTGTATTTAATGCTTTCCAATTCTACCAGAGTTACTATACTATAGATATGAATACTATAAATATAGGAATTTATTACAAGCGAGTTCATAGGATTGTTTCATCCATAATAGCTTTAAGTCAAAATCCTATTTTGACTCTGCACCATTGATTCCACTATGATTGGTGATCAATAATAGAATAATTCCTTCATTTCATAAAGAAGATAGGGGACATAATTTACATGGATATAGTAAGTCTCGCTTGGGCTGCTTTAATGGTAGTCTTTACATTTTCCCTTTCACTCGTAGTATGGGGAAGGAGTGGACTTTAAAGGTACTACTAATTGAGTAATCGAATTGTATCAATTGTTTAATTGATCGTTTTGCAAAGCATTTTAAAATCAAATTATGAATTATTCTGATAGTTGTATTTCTAAACTCAAGTCAATGGGATACCTATGATAGGATTTTTTTCCAATTCCAACTGAGTTCTTCCAAAATATTCTATTTTGATTTTAGAAATTCGTTCTTGCTAGAATTTGAATTATGGATATTATAGTGAGAAGCAATCAGTCCCTATTTTTTTTTTTTCTTTAGTTTGATTCTCTCTTTCTTTATTTTTATTGTTCTAAGAACAAGTAATTCCTCTATTATATGGCGATATATACTTTCCACTAGAAACTACTAATGGCTTGGTTATCCAAAGAGGCCCTGCCCCCACACACATAATAAAAATCAAATAAGATTTTGCTTGCGTTAAGTGATACGTATATCGCACATTTAACTAACGTTTTAGATTCATTTTATTTATGCTTTATCGATTCATTTAATGTCACGTTTAAACATGATGCATCAGTGGGCCTACTACTCCTTTTCCAAATTGGAAGAAGTTACCATGGAGCTCTGCGGATCATCCGTTAGTGGCTCAATCAATAACTTCTTTGGAATTCGAATCTAATTCTTTGGTTTTGTTTTCTTCGTTGTATTTTTATAATTTCTCTTATATATTTTATATATATATATATAATATATTTTTTTAATATATATATTTTTATTATTTTTATATATTTTAGTTATATATTTTAGTAAATTTTTAATTTTCACTTTTTTATTCTATATTTAGATTTAGAATATATCTTAATATATATATAATATATTAAGATAATGGTTTCAATAGATCCCAGGATCCATATTTTTTTCTTAAAATGCTAAGAAACTTAGGAATTAGATTAGAGATTAAAATAGAACAGTTGACCTTCGATTATTTTGGATTGGTCGAAATTCATACAAATGGATGTAGCGAAAAATAGAATTAGAGTACTGTTTACATATACAAAATATATGATATGTATGTACTACTATACAACCGTATACCTGGATAGTATGGTAGAAAGATTTACATAGTATTTATACTATATTTAATTTATACTCTATTATTAATTATTATATTCTATTATATTGAATTATTATATAATAATTCAATATAATAGAATATAATAATATTTAAATAATTATAATATGATAATTCTAAAATATACTTTTATATTAGTTCTTTTTATCATACTATCTTAGATAGTGTTTATTCCGGTCCGATTATTTCATTAAGACTCGGGATTTGAATCTCTTTTATTTCTTCAATCATTAATAAGAACTAATAAGTTTCAGTCCAATTAATCATTTTAATTAATCATTTTGGCTGACTGTTTTTACGTAGATGATAAGTAAAAAGGCAGTAGGAACTAGAATAAAGAGTGCAGTAGCAATAAATGCGAGAATATTTACTTCCATAATCTCATTGTTTTTTTTTTGCTTCGCAATAACTCGGGATCTAATCCCATAGAGATGATAAATTTGACTCCTAGAAATTCAATGGGATGAATTACATCCTAATGATACGGAATCGGATCAATATTATGAATAACAATATCTGATCTATCAAATCGATTCATAGTCGAGAATTGAATAATATAACATGGAAAGATCCTTTATCCATACCAAAAAAGGGATTCTCGATCCAATAAGGAATCCCATATCATTGAATTTCTCATACTTTTCCACTCTTTATTTTCTATTTTCTATAATAAAATTAACATTTTATAGAATTCCATTTGAATATTATTATACTATTTACATCTTATAATTATAATACTATTTACATCTTATACTACTTAGTAACTTATACTACTATATAAATAATATATACAATTATCCTATCCAATTATCTGATGAGGTATCATATGACCGGTATTCCTATTCCATTGCCCGCGCATCCAACCAATAAAAAAAAAAGTGAATTAGAAAAAACGACGTGTTAAGTTAATTCTAAACTAAGTTTTTTTTTGTAATGATTTAATTTGGAATACAGATTAATTTGTAATGCGGAGAAGTATAATAAATATAAATCAAGATATAAAGGATATAATATTTCAACAAATTGATGAAAAGGGGGCATTTTCTTTGATTTATATTTTCTTAGGATTAGGATCCTCACTCAATCCTTGGATTGATACTGGCGTGTATACATCAAAAATTCAGTGTGCGATTTGAATGAAAATAAGACAAATTATTTCCAATTAAATTAGATTGTTTCAAATTAGTAATTGAGAAATATTATATAATAATAATAAGGGGTTGTTTAAAAAGTATTTAGTAGAGTTAATTATGTTAAATCCTCATTGATTGTGCATTGTATAATAAACGAATACATATATTATATAAAATATAATACCGGTCGAAATATAAGTACTCTATTACATTTCATTGATCAAGAGGAATTGAAAAAGCAGTATAGTATGGTATCTCTCAAAATCCCTGACTACTACGATACTGCTTGCTGATTATACCAATCTACATATACCTCTCTCTTTTATCAATCAGTACTAGTGGAATAAAGATCAATTCCCATATTTATTTGATGCTGATGAGAAATGCGAAAGAAAAAAATAAAGGTACTTGCTGTGAATTAGATTTTGCTTGTTCCATTCCATCCTTTCATTTTCCCTGAAAAAGGAAAGATGAATTGATCAATTCATCGGATCCTAGTTCGGGACTGACGGGGCTCGAACCCGCAGCTTCCGCCTTGACAGGGCGGTGCTCTGACCAATTGAACTACAATCCCGGTGAGGTGTACAGCAATACATATTGGTTGGTTTCATTCAAATTGTCCTATTTTT